AAGAACTTTCAATTGGAACTAAATGAATTATTTAAATTAGTTTTTCTTACCGTCATATCTCGATTGAGACTTAGGTAAATGTTTTATTCATATAATTATATGTAGTAAAATAACATATCTAATTTAGCTCTTTCATGCCTATTCTAACTAGCTATTTTGGTTTTTTACTGGCTGCTTCAACTATAACCCCAGCTCTATTTATTGGTTTAAACAAGATACGACTTATTTGAAATGAATGAAATTCAATAAACAATTTACAAAAATCAAAATCAAAGCCTCTAATAATATTTCATTTCAGGTATTCTATGGTTCCTTCCCGCGTCAATTACTAATTCCTGGCCATTGAGATTCACGGATAATTCAGATTAATATTTAAGGATAGATCTTACCTCTCTTATTATTCCCTAAAACAAATCAAAATGATTGAAGTTTTTCTATTCGGAATCGTCTTAGGTCTAATTCCTATTACTTTAACAGGATTATTTGTAACTGCATATTTACAATACAGGCGCGGTGATCAGTTGGACCTTTGATTGAGTAACATCTCTTTTTTTGATTGACCTCCTACAAGGAGGTCAATTTTAAGTTGCAATTCTACTTTGTTTTGTTAAGTTCTTTCATTGGAATTCGACATAACATAAAAGGAATCACGCTCTGTAGGATTTGAACCTACGACATCGGGTTTTGGAGACCCGCGTTCTACCGAGCTGAACTAAGAGCGCTTTCTTAGATCCTATAACAATAGATATATAAAAGTAGATACAATTGTAAAGAAAAGGATTTTTTTATCCCCAAAGCCTATTGTGTGTACATATAGTATGTAAAAATGAAAGATTATGTCCAAAATTGACTGATTTTACTCAAGGAATCTCTTCTAAATATCTATAGAAGAAAGAATAGGTAGGGATGACAGGATTTGAACCTGTGACATTTTGTACCCAAAACAAACGCGCTACCAAGCTGCGCTACATCCCTTTGAAAAATTGTTATACAGTGTGTCATTGTATAAAATCCATATCTTTTTTTCCACATCCTTCTTTTTTGCTCTACCTATTCTATAGATATAGATAGGTAGAGAATGTTCTTGTCATTTTTTTAGGGGGCGGCAAATTTGAATCTGCTGAGTCATTGTACATATGCATTTTAGTTAGTAATTCCTAATTCTAATTTCATTTTAAGCAAAAACAAATGATCTTGAACTAAAATTAAAATATCGGATTATCTATGATCTATTTATTAGAATTTATTAGAATAGCGAACTAGGACTATATAGATATTACAATATATAATTCTTAAAATATACAATACAAAGAAAAAAATAGAAAATAAAAATAAAAGAAAAAGGAGGATTTTAAATGCGAGATATAAAAACATATCTCTCAACGGCACCTGTGTTAACCACTTTATGGTTTGGGTCTTTAGCAGGTCTATTGATAGAAATTAATCGTTTATTTCCAGATGCCTTGTCATTCCCTTTTTTTTCATCCTGATGAAATTCTTGTATTGATAAAAAATGAAGAAGATTTGAGATACAATTCTACGTAACATAGCTCTAAATTCTTTTTCTTTTATATACTATTTATATATATTTATATACTAAAATACTAAATACTAACTAAAATACTAAATACTAATCTATCCTAAAAAAAAAAAGAAAGAGTGTAGTGAATCTCAGTCAAAATACAGTGAAATTTTTTGGTAAAAAAATGGAAATGTGGATCCAGTCTAGGGACGGTTCCACGAAATTCTAACATAGAAAGAAGAAAATACTGAGATTAGTATATAAAGGATTCATAGTTAGAAAAAATTGTATTAATTAATTATTACGATATTCTTAATATTCTTCTATTAATTCTATTTTAGATTATAGTACTTCGAAGTCATTCGAATTCTAATAATTCAAAAAAGAAAATAGTTAGAAATTCCATAGCGAACGAAGTCGATCCAAAATGAAAAGGAGGTTCATGGCCAAGGGTAAAGATATTCGAATTATAGTGATTTTGGAATGTACCTGTTGTGTTCGAAAGGGTGTCAATAAAGAATTGCTGGGCATTTCTAGATATATTACTCAAAAGAATCGACACAATACACCCAATCGACTAGAATTTAGAAAATTTTGTCGCTATTGTCAAAAGTATACGATTCATGGGGAAATAAAGAAATAGATAGAAAAGAATTCGTGTTTGATTTTTCCAAGTAGTGGGAAGAGTAAGAACTTTATATCTTAACATATATAATACAAACCAAATCCTATTTTGGTCGAATCTTAAATGAATAAGAAAAAAAAGAGGATTCTATTTTATAGATCCTTTTATATCGAAGGAATAAACAAACAAGGAATAAGCAAACCATGGATAAATCCAAACAACCTTTTCGTAAATCCAAGCGATCTTTTCGTAGGCGTTTACCCCCAATAGGATCGGGGGATCGAATCGATTATAGAAACATGAGTTTAATTAGTCGATTTCTTAGTGAACAAGGAAAAATCTTATCTAGACGGACGAATAGGTTGACTTTGAAACAACAACGATTAATTACTATTGCTATAAAACAAGCTCGTATTTTATCTTTGTTACCTTTTCGTAATAATGAGAAACAATTGGAGAGAGTGGAGTCGATTCCTAGAACTACTGGTCCTAGAACCAAAAATAAATAGATATACTCTTCAAAACTCCAATCGGAACTCAAGCTCATATTAATGTTTTGCTCGAAAAAAACTAGGATCCAGATTTGATTCTTGTATTCTAAAAAAGGAAAAATGGGAAAGAAATCTTTTTTTCTTGAAAGATGTTCGTTTCTTCCTACTACTCAAATATTAATTTCTTTTTATTCTATCTTCCCGGAGTCCATTCTCCGGGAAATCCTGTTTCAATCATTCTTGTTTCCTGTATAATAGATTCTATTAAGATTCTTTTATTCCTTTATTTGATTTGTATTCTTTTCTTTTTAATTGATAATTTTCTTTGAAATAATATCAAAACAATTCTTATTTGATAGGGCTATTTGCGCAAGTATTTTACGATTCAGAAGCAATTGTCTTTTGTACAGATTGTGGATGAAGAGGCTATAACTATAGAATAGCCTATCCTCACGAGTTACCGCATTTATCCGAGTGATCCACAAACGACGAAAATCTCTCTTTTTTCTGCTCCTATCTCGATGAGAGGAAATCAAAGCTCTCATTCTTTGTTGAGTAGTCGTTCGAGTCAGTCTTGAATGAGCCCCTATAAAAGTTGATGCAAATAAACGAATCTTTTTTCGACGTCTCCGAGCTGTATATCCTCGTTTAACTCTGGTCATTGAATCAAATGAAACTTTATTGAATAACTAATTGATTTCTCTTCTTTCAGTCATCCTTTTCTTCCGGTCGATTAATAACAAAACGGATTCTTCCGATATATAAAATATAAATTCCAATGGCTTTTGCGACTATGACCTTCCCGACCACGATTTTTTCTTTCTTCAAGGTATCTCGCTTGGAAATAAGAAATTCGACTGCTACTAAAGAAAAAAGAATAGTGGGTTTTCTCGTTTCTATGGCAACTTCTGAAACGGTGAGGTCCTCTCTATACACCGGAGCCTCTTCTTTCATTTCATCAAAATTTCTTGTGAACTTGTATAGTTCACACTCTTTGGCTCTACCCATCCATTTTAAATTAGAATTCTTTTTTCAATTCTAATTCTAAAGTAATAGTTTTTTTCACAAAAAAGCTATCCATACAGTGACGGTATTTAATTCTGAAAGTTGGCTAGGTAGCTGACCTTGTTAGTCCGTTTTTTTTTCAAGAAACATAACCTTTTTCCTCCGCTTAATGGATAACTATTTGTTACCAATGGAGAATTCCTTCTCATCTCAAACGGAGTGATTGGATTTGCACCAATAGAAACCATAAATTCATAACATAATTAGGTAGATAATAGATCTTGATACTAGTAAATCAAAAGGCCGTGTTCCACCCTATCTATCCTAATTCATTGGTAGTGGTCGTTGATACCGGAAAAAATTTTTGCATTTCTTCAAACTCATGATCTGAACTTAACGAGTCGCACATACACCCTAGTACATGTTCCTCGACGCTGAGGACATCCTCGAAGAGCGGGAGATTTCGTGACATTTCTTATTGGCTGTCTTGCATTTCTAATAAGTTGTTTAATGGTTGGCATGGTGTGTCTATAGAATCTCATTCTAGATAGAATAGAGCGGGTTGGCTTAGATCGATCTTAACCTGATGATTGATGATTATGAATGATTTCTATTCACACGTAAATTTTGAAAAGTAATTCGTCTATTTATATGGAATTCCCAGTATTTTCATTTTCGATCGCGACAAGATCAACGATGCCATGAGCTTGAGCTTCTGTTGCTGACATAAAAACATCCCTTTCCATATCTTCGGATATAACCCATAAAGGGTTGCCCGTTCTTTGTACATAAACTTTTGTGAGAGTTTCGCGAAGCTTCAATAGTTCTTCTGCTTCCAGGATAAAATCCCTTGCTTGTGCCTCGTAAAAAGAACTAGCAGGTTGGTGAATCATAACCCTGATGATATTGATATAACATTCTGAATGGTTCTTCTATCTATATATCGCAGGATTGGATGGATTAAATCAAAATAACAATAAAAAATAGAATTAAACAACCGTACAGGCATCTTTTGTACATTGCATACGGCTCTGCAATGGATTTTCTTTTTTTGATAGAATTTCTTTTATCGAAAAGAATAAATAGAACCTATATGATCCAAATCATTAAATGATCCATTTACCACCCTTCCTTTCGTAGTAGTTAAAAAGATACTATGATGGTTCTGTTGCTTTATCTATTTATCTCGTCTGTGGTTTAGCAATCCCAAAGTTTCTTTTTGATAAGATTTAAGAAGGAAAAAATAATTTTTTCCATTTTTTTGATTCTTTCCTCTCATAACATAAAAATAAGAAAGAGACTTCTGTTGTGGAAGAATAATGGTTTGTGACGCTTAAATTGACTCTTGCTTGACACAGAAAATCAAATTGGGAATAACCCTTCTTTCATACTACTATTTCGATACAAAATCTCATGTTAGAAAAAAAACAATAATGGTTTGTTCATATCGAACTCGAAGTGCCATGCTATTATTACTTATTCTTTATTTAATTCATATTCGATACAGCGAAGGCATAGTATTCTTTTTTTTTTTCTCAAATAAAAAAAACTCATTGGCGCCAAGCGTGAGGGAATGCTAGACGTTTGGTAATTTCTCCTCCGACCAGAATGAAAGATCCCATTGAAGCGGCTAATCCCATACATATTGTATGTACATCTGGTAACACAAATTGCATAGTATCATAAATGGCTATTCCTGGTATTACCCATCCACCTGGAGAATTTATAAACAAATAAAGATCTCTAGTATCATCTTCTATGCTGAGATATACCATGAGACCAACAATTTGATTCGAGATCTCGCTATCAACCTCTTGGCCTAAAAAAAGTAATCTTTCTCGATGAAGTCGGTTGATTAGGACAAATTTGTATCCCTGAGGAACCGTACGTGCACCTTTGGATGCATACGGTTCAAAAGAATTGTGAAAAAAAATCAATGTGTCGATTCCAATCCTATTTCTTTTTTTTTTTAATGAGTTTTGCCCCTTCTCCTTACCTCTATTCTATAATGTAGAAAATAAAAAAGAATTTTATGAACTTATTGAACTAACTTCTCATTGATGTATTGTTTCATCGAAATTCAAATTACGATGTAATTTTCTTGTTCCTGAATGGGCCTTTCAATTCTTTTAGGTTCTTGTTCTACTCCGGGGGAAGATTTGCCCGAATTCCATTTGCGCATATAGGTCAAATGATTCCAGTACCACTTCTTTTTTTTTTCAATTGTTTCATACCTTTCCCCAAAATATTTGATGTATTAATCATACTACTTCATTGGTAGGTAGTTTGATATTATCCCTATAGTAAATATAAATAGAAGAAGATTCTCTTCTATATTATCTATATTATATAAGCGGTAATTGTGTAATCATAATCATCATATATTCTACATATATATATTATATTGTAAGATTCTATTATCTTTCTATTATAGTAAGTTATATTATATTCATATTCTATTTAATTACTAATGAATCTCAAATTTATGAATAATTTAATGAAATTTCTATTTTATTTTTCTTTATTATATTCTTATTTCTTTCATTTATTTCTTTAATATTTATGATTTCTATTACTACATTTTACACTCCCATTTTTATTTCCAATTTGGTATTATATGAACGGAGCCTGGATACTTTATTTTATCAGTCCAAGTAAACCATCAATTCTTTGAATTGATAATATTGATCCCCAATAGGAATTATTGTGTTTCACGCTCCAAATTATTGATGGTTCAATCAATACAATATCCAATATATATTTATTGGATTGGGCGAAACAAAGAATACTCGATCGGGGGAGATAACGGGGAAATACCATATGACCAATATGTCTGACAAGTCGCACTATACGTCAACCCAAACTGCATCTTCCTCTCCAGGATTCCGAAAAGGAACTTTTGGAACACCAATGGGCATTAAGATAAATAAAAAAAAATGAAGTACTATACTTTACTTTAATATGAAAACGTAACAATGGTTTTATTGTCTTCATCATTTTTTCTCTTTATTTTCCATTTTTATATATTTTTATATTCTATATTTTACTATATTTTAATTTTATTTTCTTCTTTTTTTTTTTTTTAATATTTTTTTATATTTAGGATCTTATATTATGTATTTATTTCTTAATTTATTTCTTATATTATATATTTATATTAATTTATATAATAATATAATATTATATATTATATTATTATATTATTATATATAATTATAATATATATATATAATTATTATAATTATAATATATAGATATATAGAATATATAGAATTCTAGTATAGAATTCTAGAAATAGAATATATAGGAGTATAAGGTTCATAAAGGAAGACAGAATGAATAAATAAAAATTGTCGGGATCAATCGAATCAACCAACTGTTCGAATGATTTCGAATTCGAAAAGAGTACCTATGCATTTTTTCCCTTAAAATCCTCCCATTGCGTATTGGTATTTATCGGGTATAGAATAAGATCTGTTTCTCTTTGTTCTTCTAAATAGAAAGAAAGAGAATTGTTCTCTCCTCTCTCTATTTCAAATTCTTTCTATTCTATTTCATTAAAAATAAAAGAAGGGAATAGAAATAAATATTAATCCTTTCCTATACAAAATATACCGAACAGGTGAAATACATGGTCTAGTCTTTTCCAATGCGATAAAGTTACATAATGTCTATTTCTTTTTCAGAAAAGGGGTATTTACATGGGTTTGCCTTGGTATCGTGTTCATACTATTGTATTGAATGATCCCGGTCGATTACTTTCTGTCCATATAATGCATACAGCTCTGGTTTCTGGTTGGGCCGGCTCGATGGCTCTATACGAATTAGCGGTTTTTGATCCCTCTGACCCTGTTCTTGATCCAATGTGGAGACAAGGCATGTTCGTTATACCCTTCATGACTCGTTTAGGAATAACCAATTCATGGGGGGGTTGGAGTATCTCGGGAGGAACTATAACGAATCCGGGCATTTGGAGTTATGAAGGCGTGGCAGGGGCACATATTTTGTTTTCTGGCTTGTGCTTCTTGGCAGCTATCTGGCATTGGGTGTATTGGGACCTAGAAATATTCTGTGATGAACGTACGGGAAAACCTTCTTTGGATTTGCCCAAGATCTTTGGAATTCATTTATTCCTCTCAGGAATCGCTTGCTTTGGCTTTGGTGCATTTCATGTAACAGGCTTATATGGTCCTGGAATATGGGTGTCTGATCCTTATGGACTAACTGGAAAAGTACAATCTGTAAATCCAGCATGGGGTGCGGAAGGTTTTGATCCTTTTGTTCCGGGGGGAATAGCTTCTCATCATATTGCAGCAGGTACATTGGGCATATTAGCGGGTCTATTCCATCTTAGTGTCCGTCCGCCTCAACGTCTATACAAAGGATTACGCATGGGTAATATTGAAACTGTGCTTTCCAGTAGTATTGCTGCTGTTTTTTTTGCAGCTTTCGTTGTTGCTGGAACTATGTGGTATGGTTCAGCAACTACCCCAATCGAATTATTTGGCCCCACTCGTTATCAGTGGGATCAGGGGTACTTCCAACAAGAAATCTATCGAAGAGTTGGGGCTGGACTAGCCGAAAATCTGAGCTTATCGGAAGCTTGGTCTAAAATTCCCGAAAAATTAGCTTTTTATGATTACATTGGTAATAATCCGGCGAAAGGAGGATTATTCAGAGCAGGCTCAATGGATAACGGAGATGGAATAGCTGTTGGGTGGTTAGGGCACCCCATATTTAGAGATAAAGAAGGACACGAACTCTTTGTACGTCGTATGCCTACCTTTTTTGAAACATTTCCAGTAGTTTTGGTAGATGCAGACGGAATTGTGAGGGCTGATGTTCCTTTTAGAAGGGCAGAATCCAAGTATAGTGTTGAACAAGTAGGGGTAACTGTAGAATTTTATGGCGGGGAGCTCAATGGAGTCATTTATAGTGATCCTGCTACTGTGAAAAAATATGCTAGACGTGCCCAATTGGGTGAAATTTTTGAATTAGACCGGGCTACTTTAAAATCCGATGGTGTTTTTCGTAGCAGTCCAAGGGGTTGGTTCACTTTTGGGCATGCTACGTTCGCTTTGCTCTTCTTTTTCGGACACATTTGGCACGGCGCCAGAACCTTGTTCAGAGATGTTTTTGCCGGTATTGATCCAGATTTGGATACTCAAGTGGAATTTGGAGCATTCCAAAAACTTGGAGATCCAACTACAAGGAGACAGGTAGTCTGATACAAAATTACTTTGCCATCTTTTGCCTCTCTTTTTTTCTATTTTATTCTAGTATTTCAATATTTAAAGTATAGAAATTGAGATTTATATTAGATTTCTATTTTAGAATTTTCTATTATTTTCTATATTCATTCTTAATTTAATCTATTATCTATTTCATATTTCATATTCAATCTTAATATCTTAATATATTCATTATCATTATGAATATATTAATCTAATAGATCTAAGATATTACTAGATCTATATATATAGTCTATATACATACTATATAGATAGTAATAGTAAATTAGTCAATCTAAATTTAGAATTTCTTTAGTAAATGATCCAAAATGAATAGGTGTGGAAGCTATAATTGTAAACCACGATCGAATCTATGGAAGCATTGGTTTATACATTTCTTTTAGTTTCGACTTTAGGGATAATTTTTTTCGCTATCTTTTTTCGAGAACCACCTAAAGTTCCAACTAAAAAAACAAAATGATTTTTCATTCTTTCCATTGAAGTAATGAGCCCCAATATGAATATCGGGGCTCATTACTTCAACTAGTCCCCATGTTCTTCGAAGGGATCTCTTAATTTTTGAGAGGGTTGCCCAAAAGCGGTATATAAGGCATACCCAGTAAAGCTTACAAGTAAACCGGATATGGAGATGGCGACTAGGGTTGCTGTTTCCATTTTTTCGATAATTTCAAGATCACAAAGGATCACGATAATGTCGTTTATTTACAACTACAACGGAATAGTATAATAGTATACAAAGTCAACAGATTTCAACCCATGATGAAAGAGGTTTTATGGCTACAAAAACCATTGAGAGTAGTTCTAGATCTGGGCCAAGACGAACTGGCGTAGGGAGTTTATTGAAACCATTGAATTCGGAATATGGAAAAGTAGCTCCAGGGTGGGGGACTACACCACTTATGGGAGTTGCAATGGCTCTATTTGCAATATTTCTATCTATTATTTTAGAAATTTATAATTCATCTGTTTTACTGGATGGAATTTCAATTAATTAGTTCCTAAAAATTAGGAAGTCCTAGTTTTCAATCAAAAAAGATTATTTTACTTATACTTACTTAATGCTTAAAATAGTAAAATACTTACTAATTTAACTTAAGATTACCTAAGACTTGGATTTATAGACCATTCTGGTAGTTCGATCGTGAAATTCATTTGTTTCGATATTTCATTTCCGGAATATGAGCGTGTGACTTGTTATAATTGATCCTATTGATAATACAAAGAATGAATTTGTCATCTCTATCAAGATGATTCTACCGTCAGATATTTATTGTAGTCTCTGGAGCACGGACTATATAGAATAGATCAAGAAAAGAACTATTTGAACTATGATTCATACCTATTATTCATACCTCGCAACCGGATTAAAAAAAATGGAAAAAAGGTCTTTTATTTTTCTAAATTAATCAATTTTTTCTTCGAAAGAAACCTTTTTCTATAGATTTTGTTGAGTTATTATTACATTCATTGAAGAAGTGATGATCAAATGTTTTTTACTCAAAAACCTTTTGAGTTTAGCTTTGTTTTTATTAAATCATCGTGGTTCTAGTATGAATCTGAGGTTCCAATTGATTCATAGGGTCTCAACAAGAGAATTCCTATCAAAAAAAAGATAGGGAAGAGAAGATTCAAGAGGCCTGTCACGATTAACATAAAAAAAGATGGATGAGCCAACTTGAGATTTTATTTCTTGGCATTATCATCACAAAGAAGAGATTCCGGATTTTTCTTACTTCGTATCTTTGGGTCAAATCAAGTCAAGCGGCTAAGCCACAAGAAGTTTGAAACAATATTCCATATCCGTTGAAACTAGTCTTTGTGAGTTTTGGCTTGAGCCGTACGAGATGAAATTCTCATATACGGTTCTCAGAGGGGGAGTCTTTCTTGGGTTACCTATCTCAATAAAGTATATGATTGGTTCGAGGAACGTCTCGAGATTCAAGCGATTGCAGATGATATAACTAGTAAATATGTTCCTCCTCATGTCAACATATTTTATTGTCTAGGGGGGATTACGCTTACCTGTTTTTTAGTACAAGTAGCTACGGGTTTTGCTATGACCTTTTACTATCGTCCAACTGTTACAGAGGCTTTTTCTTCTGTTCAATACATAATGACTGAGGCCAACTTTGGTTGGTTAATTCGATCAGTTCATCGATGGTCAGCAAGTATGATGGTTCTAATGATGATCTTACACGTATTTCGTGTGTATCTTACGGGTGGTTTTAAAAAACCCCGCGAATTAACTTGGGTTACCGGGGTGGTTCTGGCTGTATTGACCGCATCTTTTGGCGTAACTGGTTATTCTTTGCCTTGGGACCAAATTGGCTATTGGGCAGTCAAAATTGTAACAGGCGTGCCTGAAGCTATTCCTATAATAGGATCACCTTTGGTAGAATTATTACGTGGAAGTGCTAGTGTGGGCCAGTCCACTTTGACTCGTTTTTATAGTTTACATACTTTTGTATTACCTCTTCTTACTACCATATTTATGTTAATGCACTTTCCAATGATACGTAAGCAAGGTATTTCGGGTCCTTTATAGAAAAGGCAGATCATAGATATTTGGAATTTATCATATCGGGGAGGGACAAGAGTCTTTCATTGCTACAAATATGGATTGTTTAAAAATAAGGCATGTTATTTGGATACTTCTATTCAACTCTGAAGTTTGATACGAATAGAATAGTTGAAGTATATTTTCCTAAACAGAGGATGGATTATGGGAGTGTGTGACTTGAACTATTGATTGGCCCGTGCAGATATATGATTTTATCTGCCACGTTGGAATTCACAACTTAATGTGTCTCCGCATCCAACCATCACATCACGTCAATCCCTTTATATAGCATAGGATAATAGGATAGGCCGGTTCACTTGAGGAGAATATTTTCTATGATCATACCCGAATCTTGTCATGCATGAAAAGGCTCCGTAAGATCCCTATAATAAGTGATGTGGAATGATCCAATGTTCTATTTATTCACTTTGTTTGATTTCTTTTTAGTAATTTTTATTAGAATTAATTTGATAGTATAATTGGATAGTAATCAGTAATCTTAGTAAGTTTTTATAGTATGTAGATGCATTCATTTCCTCTGCATCAACCCTGATCTATGATACTATCGGAGTTAAATAAGGGATCTAAGGAAGAACAAGGGCTAAGATTTTATTAGTAACAAGTAAAAATTTTTTCTTTTTGTATGTAATACAATCAAGATATTGTGGGGATAAATACTAATCAAAAGACATGAGACAATCCAAAAAGCACTTGATCATGATCGAATTTGTAAGCCGACTTGGATATTGAGCATTTTATTGTTGCCAGAACTTAATTCTTTGCAATGAATAATGAATCGTTGAAACTTGGAGAAATGTAATTTTCTAAATCTTTTCTTACATAGAATCATTTATGTAGATATGTATGAAATCTAGATCTTCTATGGACCTATTTATGTTCTATGAATCTATTTCTATGATTCTTTTGATTCTTGCTCGAGCCGGATGATAAAAAATTCTCATGTCCGGTTCTTTTGGGGGATGGATTCACAAGAATTCACCTATCCAAATAACAAAGAAACCTGATTTGAATGATCCTGTATTAA